GAGTCACTGGACATGCGAGTTTGATGTATCCCATTTGATATCTTCGTATCCGAGAATCAACAAATTCCACCCCGCATTGTTCACAAAATTTAGGGTCTTCTTTTTCAGTTCCGATCACTCGATAATTTCCACAAGCACAAATTCCACTTTTAATGGGTCCAGAGATTCTTTCACAAAACAATCCATCTTTTTCCGGTTTATTGGTTTTATAATGAAAAGTATACGGTTTTGTCACCTCTCCAACTATCTCTCCATTAGGTAAGATTTTGTTGGCCCAAGCCTTTATTTGTTGAGGAGAAACGAGTCCAATTCGAAGTTGTTGATGTTTATACCGGTCAATCATAGACTAGAAATTATGATTCATTCAGATCAAGCTTCCTTCCTATTAATCCGGAAGTTCTTCTCAGATACAAGGAAATGATTCAGTTCCAGAGTCAAAGATCGTAGTTCCCGAACGAGCAACCGAAAAGATTCTGGAGCATCTTCTGGATTAGGTACTCTTCCTCCAATAATCGTAGCACCAAGTACTTCTTGACGAGCTCTAATATGATCAGATTTATAAGTAAGCATCTCTTGTAAAATATGAGCAACACCAAATCCCTCTAGAGCCCAAACTTCCATTTCTCCTACCCGCTGCCCCCCCTGCTTTGCCCTTCCTCTAAGGGGTTGCTGTGTAACAAGTGCATAATGTCTACTAGAACGTCCATGGATTTTATCGTCAACTTGATGAATTAATTTTAGAATATAGGACTTTCCTATTAGAACAGGTTGTTCAAAAGGATTTCCCGTTCTTCCATCAAATATTCTGCTTTTTCCCGGATACTCGGGTTCAAATACCCATGGATTTTTTGTTTGCTTACTGGCTTGATATAATTCAGAAAACACTAGTTTTCTCGAAGCCTCTTGTTCATATCTCTCATCAAAAGGTGCTATTCTATAATGTCTCTTTAGCAGGTCTCCCGCTAACCCGAGTGAGCATTCAAATATCTGCCCCACATTCATTCGTGAGGGTACTCCTAATGGGTTGAAGACCATATCAACAGGTGTTCCATCTTGCAAATAGGGCATATCTTGTCTAGGCAAAATTTTGGAAATGATACCTTTATTCCCATGTCTTCCAGCGACTTTATCGCCTACTTTGATTTCACGTTTCTGTGAAATATATACACGAATCATTTCTGGATTATAACAGGAACCCCCCTTTTTTTGGATCCAGCTCACATCAATAACGCGACCCCTTCCGCCTATAGGTAGTTTTAGAGAAGTTTCTTTTGCTGTGGATACCTGAATTCCAAGTATGGCACGTAATAATCTATCCTCTGGGGCATACGAGGATTCGTTTGCTGTCTGAGGCGTTAATTTACCTACTAAAATATCACCAGTTTCCACCCAAGATCCCAGCATCACGACTCCGTTTCTGTCTAAATTTCGGAGTAAATGAGCTTCCAGGTGTGGTATTTCCTTAGTGATTCTTTCAGGCCCTTGACTTGTCACATGAGTCTGAATTTCATATTTCCGGATGTGAAAAGAAGTATAAATATCTTCATATACTAGACGTTCGCTAATTAGTACTGCATCTTCAGAATTGTAACCTTCCCATGGCATATAAGCCACTAATACGTTTTTTCCTAAAGCAAGTTCCCCACCAACTGTAGCCGCACCGTCCGCTAGAATTTGTCCCTTTTTAATGCATTTACCCCGCGAAACCTGAGTTTTTTGATGCATACAAGTATTTTTATTGGAACGTTGATAGATAACTAACGGAATACCTCTAGTAGTAGTGTCGCCCTTACTCAAAAAAATAATCTTGTGAGTATCAGTATAAAGAATTTTACCATCCTGTTCGGCTATAACCGAAACCCCCGAATCTAGAGCCGTTTGACGTTCTAGCCCAGTTCCGACAATGCATCTCTCGGATCGAGAAAGTGGAACTGCTTGGCGCTGCATATTAGAACTCATTAAAGCCCGATTTGCATCATTATGCTCGATAAAAGGAATGAGGGAAGCTCCAATAGAAAAATATTGAAAGGGAAAAATGCTTCTAAGATGAATCTGTTCCCAGGCAATAGCCAGGAATTCTTGACGGTATCGAGCCGGAACAATTTGTTCTTCCTGAATACCCCGATTCAAGGCCAAAGAATTTCCTGCCGCCACCATATAATATTCATCTCTGTTTGGTGATAAATAAATCATGTGTGCCGCTTTTGCTCTTTCAGATACTTCATAAAACGGACTCTCTATAGATCCCCAACGACCAATCCTCACATGAATGGCTAAGGATCCAATAAGTCCAACATTGATTCCTTCGGATGTGTCAATTGGACAAATACGTCCATAGTGGCTAGGATGAATATCTCGTATCCGAAAACCGGCAGTTCTCCCCGTTAACCCTCCAGGACCCAAATAACTCAACTTTCGTCCGTGAACGATTTGTGTCAATGGATTAGTTCGATCCAAAACTTGAGATAAAGGGTGTAGGCCAAAAAACGATTCATAAGTGGTTGTTAATGAAGTTGAAGTTACCAAATTTTGAGGAGTCGGTATCAATTTATGTCGAATTGCTCCACTTATAGTTCCTCGAACCGCATTTTCTAAACGAACAAGAGCCAGTCCGAATTGATCCTGTAACAGATCCGCTATAGAGCGAATACGTTTATTTTTCAAATGATTCATATCGTCAAGTGTACCCATTCCAAACTTCATTCCAATCAAGTGATCCGCAGCAGCCAATACATCTCGCGGTAACAAAAATGTAGTGTTCTGGGGTATATTAAGATTCAATCTCCGATTCATATTTCGTCGACCAATCCTTCCTAATTCACATCTTTGTTGAAAAAATTTCTTTTGTAATTCTTTACATAAGGAATCAGAAAATACCGGATCTCCGCCTACACAAGCAAATTGTTGATAAAACTCTAAAATAGCATTTTCTTTTGACCCAATCTTTTTTTTCTCCTTATCATTCAGGAAAGACAAAAAAATTTCAGGGTAACAAACATTATCTAGAATTTCTCGTAAATTCGAACCCATAGCTGATGATAAAACTAGAATAGATATTTTTTGTTTCCTACTCACGCGGGCCCATATCCTTGCTTTTCTATCAATTTCTAATTCCGATCTTCCTCCCCAATCTGATATTATGGTGCTGGTATAAACATAAATTCCGTTATGGTCCAATTCTGAACGGTAATAAATACCAGGACTTTGCAATATTTGGTTGATCACAATTCTGTATATTCCATTTACTATAAAAGTTCCCAGGGAATTCATTAGAGGAATGTTTCCGATAAAAACGGTTTGTTCTTGCATATCTCTACCGGTTTTCCAAATTAATCCCGCGGGTACATATAATTCAGAAGAATATGTAAGTGATTCATACACAGCATTCCTTTCGTTTATCAAAGGTTCTACCAATTGATATCTTTCTACGAATAATTGAAATTCAATTTCTTGATCCGTATCTTCAATTTTTGGAAACTTATGAAATTCTTCCGTCAAGCCCTCATTAATGAACCTATAAAATCCCTCAAATTGGATCTGACTAAATCCAGGTATTGAGGGCATCCCCTCATTTCCATCATTCCGGAGCATCTTAATCTTAAGTTTCCTCTTTATCGAAAATCCCATTATTGGCTCACTACTCATCGAACCATACAGATCGATCCAGCAATGATGGAATGTATATTCTGTTTACTAAATCACATGAAATTTTAGCCAACTCCATTATGTATTTCATACATATGACCGCAGACGAAAAGGAGGAATGAGATTTTCGATGCAAGTTCGAATTTGTGACGAGTACAAGTACAATACAAAAAGAACTAACTTGATAAATCATTCCTAGAAAAAATTCTGTTACTTAATACTTAAACTTATGGAGTCTTGTATAGAATATACAAATTGATTCAATTTCTACCTATTATTATGATATTATGATCAAATCGGGTACGAAACAAAAAAATAAATGAAATGAATTCCGTATAAAACCTAATCTCTATGAATAAAATAAAGAAAAAATAATCAGGAACAGTAGCGGGTTTCTTTTTTTAGCACACTTAATTTAATGTTTAATGTTCAAAACCCATTTTTTGCTAGTAGAATTGATAGAAGATGATTAAGTTGCGTAATAGGAGTAGGAGTTTATTAAGTTTATTAAGTGTGTGCCGGTATAATTATTTACCTATCCGCATATCAGATTTTTTGTTAGAATTTTACTTGGATTGGAGTAACAGAAGTCGCACTATAACATGATTCCTATTTTTCTATTCCATATCCACATTTTTCTATTCCATATATTCAATGAAAAATGAAACCATGACGATTCGTTATAGAGATTCTGTGTAACAATTTCTCTTTTGGGGTTTATATATACAAATCAAATATTTGTTGTTATAATTGATTTTGATTTGTATATTGAAATTGGAAAAGATGAATTATTCAATATAATTGATACTGCTTAATGGTAAATCCATTTTATTTTGTTATTCTATTAAGAAAACGCAACAATTTGAGATACAAATAAAGGAACATTTCACTAATTCAAAGTAAATTAAATAGTTAATGGTTCCAATTTTCCTTGAAATTTTCAGTCTGTGACCGAAAATTTCTTTTTTTTTTCTTTTAGTTCTATTGAATAAAAAAGGGAGTAGTTTTAAAGTGGTGTGTGTTTTAAGATATAATCAATTGAAGAGAATAATCTAAACCGGATCCAAAAAAAAATCAAAATTAGTAAAAAAAAATATTATATAAGTAATATATATAATATGAAATATGAGAATACGAATGGATTTTTATTTTTATCTTATCCATTTTTGATCGGACTTGGCGACATGGCCAAGTGGTAAGGCAGGGGACTGCAAATCCTTTATCCCCAGTTCAAATCTGGGTGTCGCCTGATCAAGAAAGAATATGGGATTTCTTATTCTGTTAATCGAGCTCGACGAATTAATTCGTGCCCCGCCGAAGCGGCGGAAAAAGACAAAAGACTAGGACTATCGATACTTGAATTTTAGGAATCCATACTTCTATTTCTATAAAATAAAAGAAAGACTGTTGATTTTTTATCAAAATCCGGGTTTTGAGTGTGACCCAAATCAGTACAAATAGGGATGAAGCAAGCCTTATTTATAAATGATCATATTAAATTAATTAAATATTAAATATATTTAATATGATCATGATTGGTTCGATCATTTATTTATTTCATTTTTATTTGATTTGATTTATGAATTGACTAAAATAATGAGAGAAGAGTCAATTCTGGGATTCAGAACTGCTAAGGTAAAGTAATAGAATAGGTTGCAAATATTGGTATCCAAAAGTTCCTAAAGAACACTCCATTTATTTTTGCTCCTAGGATTGCAGAAGAAATTGTACGAAAGACTATCAAGACTTCCTAATTATTTTACACTACCAGTACTAAAGTAGTGTTTACTGAACTCTATATGGAATTACAGTGCATGGGTTGATGGTAAATCCATTTAGAAAGTATGGAAAGGAAAGAACTTCGTATTCAGACTCACGAGAGTCTCTGAGCACTCAATCATTGAATCTGGGTGATTGGTCGGTTTTTCTTATAGACTTTAACAGTTGAAAAAAAAAAATAATTATGTAATACTGGAAATGGCGTCTACCTTTTCTTTTACATATTTCACAGAAAGAAAGACAGTCAAGCCAGATTTAGATTAGATCAAATAAGAAGGAGAGGTAAGGCATTTGATACATAGTTATCTATCTTGATGATATATTTTTATGTCTTCTGCTTATGAAAAAGAAGTAACAAAACAAACAATAGGTCTTATTATTTCTGCATATTCTGTTCTATTAAGGTAGGAGTATTACTTTGCTATTTTCTTATTTTATGTCATTTCCCAAGAAAGGGTATGTCTATTGTATTTGTGTTTAGTGTTTCCCGATTTTACCAGAAATTTTCAAATAAAATATAGAAATTTTTCACAGCTGGATTCATTGGATTGGTTCATCAATAGCCTTAAATTAGAATTCTATTTTGACTCTGTGCCATTGATTCCACTATGATTATTGATCAATAATGGAATAATTCTTTCATTTTCATAGAGATAGGAGACAAAATTAATATGGATATAGTAAGTCTCGCTTGGGCTGCTTTAATGGCAGTCTTTACATTTTCCCTCTCACTCGTAGTATGGGGAAGGAGTGGACTCTAGAGGTACTACTAATTTAGTAATCCGATTGAGTAATTGAATTGTATCAATTGTTTAATTGATCGTTTTGTCGCGAAACTTTTTTTTTTAAGAAAGTCTTTCTTTGTTTCAAAATTCTACTAGAAAAAAATTCTACTGTAATACAATATTGAATAAGAAAATCTACGTCTGCATGATAGGAAATTTTTTCCAACAGAATTCTTAATTCTTCCTAAATATCAAAATAGAATATCAAGATATATCTTGATATTCTATTTTGTTTGATAAACTAGTTCTTACCAGAATTATGAGTATTCCAATGATAAAAACCAACCCCTGATCTTTTTTTCCTTATTTGTTTCCCTCTTTCATTACTTTTCCTGTTCTAAGAGTAAGAGAAAGTCGTTCTGCTATTATATTATATTACTTCGATTACGTCGATACATATTTTCTATTGTACATGATTAATGATTGTCCACTCAAAGAGATTCCACACATAATTAAATTGGATTTTTCTTCTGTTGAGCAATCTATATATCGTCTATTTAATTTAACCTTTGTTTTAGATTCTTTTTTCTGTTTCTTTACTCATTTCATGGCATGTTTAAACAGAAAAATTTGGAGAGTCCACTTTACCAATCTATTACTTTTAAAAATCTGAACTGAAGAAGTTTTCATAGAACTCTACGGATACGCGCAGGATACGCGCAATCCGTTAATGGCTCAAACAATGACTTCTTGAAATGGGAAATCAAAAAAAAAGAAAAAGATTCTTTGGTTTTGTTTTTTTATCTTTTTTATTAGATTTGATTTATTATAATCATAGTGGAATAAAATAAAAATAATATGTATATGCCCGTACCATTCTTACTCCATTGATTTTTTCGATGGATCCCAATACCCATCCATATATATAAATATAAAAAAATTCTAAAAAAACTAAGAATTCGAAGAGTTGGCTTTCAATTATTTTGTATTGATCGAAATCCATACAAAGACAAATAAGTAGGTATAACGAAAAAAAAAAATAGAATTTTTTTTTTATTGCTATTTCGATGTAATGTACTATTTAGATATACATCTAATCCATGTACAAACATGCTTGTTGTACATTGATCTAGAGAATATTAATGGGGGCGGGCTTTCTCTATATGAAGCCTATATATATCTGTTCTGTATACAACTTTATATGAAATGAAAGTATAAAAAAGTATATATGATGATAAATACTATCATAAATAGTATAATACACAATACTAGGTATTATGGTAGAAGAGCTATAAACTATATATAATTCCTTCTACCATATTACCTCAGATATTTATGATTCCAGCCAGAG